TGAAACCTTGGCACAGATCTAAGCTACGACTCTCTGATAGAGATCGAAAGCAACAAGATGATTTTGATTCTTGTTTTTTAACAGTTTTGGGAATGGAAACGGAATATCCTTTTGGTCCTCCGCGAAAAACACCTTCCTTTTTTGAACCCATTTTTAAAGATATAGACTATAAAGTCGAAATCAGAAAATTCAATTTTAGAATTCGAAGAGCTTTAAAAAAAATAAAAAAAAAAGAAGCAAAAGTCTTTTTCTTTGTAAAACAAATACTAAAAGAACTTTTAAAAGGAAAGAAAATTCCATTATTTATAACGAGAGAAATATATGAATCAAATGAAACTGAAAGAGAAAAGGATTCTATAATCAGCAATAAGATAATTCATGAATCACTTAGTCAAAATCGACCTAAAGGTTTGACAAATTATTCACAGACAGAAGAAGAAATGAAACATAGAATTGATAGAAGAAACACAATCAGAAATCAAATAGAAATAATGAAAAAAAATAAAAAAACAGTAACGCTGAAAAAAAAAATAAATAAAAAGAATAATGGAGAAGCACTCCCAAAAATTTGGAAAATATTAAAAAGAAATAATATTGAATTAATAGTTAAAATTTTCATTGAAAAAATATACATAGATATCTTTCTATGTATCATTAATATGCGCAGAATCGCTCTACAACTTTTTATGGAATCAACAAAAAAAATTATTGAGAAATACATTGACAATAACGAAACAAATAAAGAAAAGATTAATAAAACAAAACAAAATCAAATTGACTTTATTTCGACTAGGACTATAAAAAAGGCTTTTGATAATCTTAGAAATAGTAAGCGGAAGTCAAATATTTTTTTTGAGTTATCTTACTTGTCACAAAAATATGTATTTTTAAAATTATCACAAACCCAGGCTATTAACTTCAATAAGTTAAGATCTATTCTTCAGTACAATGGACCGTCTTTTTTTCTTAAGAATGAAATAAAGGATTTTTTTGGAAGACAAGGAATCTTTGATTACGAAGTAAGACATAAGAAACTTCCAAATTATGGAATGAATCCATGGAAAAACTGGTTAAGAGGTCATTATCAATACGATTTATCTCAGATTACATGGTCTAGATTAGTCCCACAAAAATGGCGAAATGGAAAAAATCAATGCCAGCCATCTCAAAATAAGGATCTAAATAAATGGTATTCCTATGAAAAAGACCAATTATTTGATTACAAAAAAAAACAAAATTTGAAAGTCTATTTATTATCAAATAAAGAAGAGAATTTTCAAAAAAACTATAGATATGATCGTTTATCATATAAATATATTCATTCTGAAACTAATAAGAAGTCCTATATTTATAGATCATCATTAGAACCAAATAAGAAGCAAGAAAATTCCACCAGAAATAAAGAAAAAACTGTTAACATACTCAAAAATATTCCTATCAAGAATTATCTAGGAAAAAGTGATATTATATATATGGAAAAAAATACAGATAGAAAATATTTGGGTTGGAAATTGAATACAAATATTCAGGTTGAATCTAATAAGGACCAAATCCAAATAAGGGATAAAATTCCGAATAATGGTCTTTTTTATCTTCCGATTGATTCAAATTCCGAAATCAATTACAAAAGGGTCTTTTTTGATTGGATGGGAATGTCTTTTGATTGGATGGGAATGAATGAAAAATTCTTAATCTTAAATCGCCCCATATCAAATCCGAAATTTTTTTTATTTCCAGAGTTTTTGATACTTTATCATAAATATAAAGAGAAACCTTGGTTTATTCCAAGCAACTTACTTCTTTTTAATTTGAATATCAATCCAAATTTTAGTGAAAATCAAAATATCAAGGGAAAGCACGAAGAGGATGAGGATTTTTTCAATTTTAGTCCATCCAATTCAAAACAATATTTTGAATTAAAGAATCAAAACAATATTGAAGAATCCCTTTTAGAATCGATCGAAAAACTACAAATATTACTCAAAGGAGATTTTCCTTTGCAATTAAGATGGACTGGACGTTTGAATCAATTGAATCAAAAAATGATGAATAATATCCAGATATATGGTCTCCTGGTTAGCCTAATAAATGTAAGAAAAATTTCTATATCCTATATTCAAAGGAAAGAAATGAATTTGGATATAATGAGGAGACGTTTAAATCTTACACAATTAACAAAAAAGGGAATATTAATTATGGAACCCGCCCGTCTATCTGTAAAAAATGACGGACAGTTTTTTATGTATCAAATCATAGGTATTTCGTTGGTTCATAAAAGTAAGCACCAAAGTAATCAAAGATACCGAAACCCCCAAAATGTTGCTAAGAATCATTTTGATGAATCCATTCCAAGACATAAAACTCTAAATAGAGACAAAAAGAATTCTGATTTGCTTGTTCCTGAAAAAATTTTATCGTCTAGACGTCGTAGAGAATTGAGAATTCTAATTTCCTTCAATTTAAAGAATCAAAATAATGTGCATAGAAAGAAATTCTTTTG